AGTCAAAATAAAAGTGAAGTTCAAATTGAAGTAAAAAGTATAGTGACATCTATAATCTAATAGTTAATAATTGATAAATCTGAAACTTTCAATTGAACTTATTCTTTAGAATTCTGATTTTTTCTTATTCTCCCTCCGATCTTTCAAAATGGAAACTTAGGTAAGTGCTTTATATACATATGTATAAAAAGAACATATTTCATTTAGTTCCTTCATGCCTACTATAACTAGTTATTTCGGTTTTTTACTAGCGGCTTTAACTATAACTTCCGCTTTCTTTATAGGTCTGAGAAAGATAGGACTTATTTGAAATTAATTGAATGAACAACTCAAGAAATATTTCTGTGGGATTCCATATATTTTTTAGCTCTTTACCGCGTCAATTGATAATTTTTGGTTATTGAAATTCATGAGCAATTCAGATTAATATTTAGAGATAGATATTACCTTTTTCTTTTTTTTTCAAAGGAATTGAATGAAATGATTGAAGTTTTTCTATTTGGAATTGTCTTAGGTCTAATTCCTATTACTTTAGCTGGATTATTCGTAACCGCATATTTACAATACAGACGTGGTGATCAGTTGGGCCTTTGATTAATTAGATTAATTAACGAATATTTTTTTGATTGACCTCCTGTAGATTAGAGAAAGTAGGAGGTCAAATCTAGATTACTGCTCAGTTATTTCAGTCTAATTCGATAATTAATTCGATTCGACCTAACAAGAATGGAATCACGCTCTGTAGGATTTGAACCTACGACATCGGGTTTTGGAGACCCACGTTCTACCGAACTGAACTAAGAGCGCTTTCTTATCATAATAGATAAGACTGTACAGAAAACTTTTTGTAACCAAAAACTACATCTACATCCTGTATGCATACACTATCTATCATATAGAGTATGATAAAAAAAAATGATAAATTCTGTTTTTAATCGATTTTTATTAAAATTGAATTCCTCCTTACTTCTCAAAAGTAATTAGGTAGGGATGACAGGATTTGAACCCGTGACATTTTGTACCCAAAACAAACGCGCTACCAAGCTGCGCTACATCCCTTTCAATTCAATTGGTTTTAATAGTGTAATTGTAAAGAGTCCTTATCCTTGTCTTGTTTTCCACATCGTTATTTCCTATATACATAATATATCTTGCCTTTTCCTCTTTTTGGTCTCTTATCATATAAGGTATAATCAAAATATTTTGATATATATGAAAAACCCGTCGTAAATTCAAAAATACTTTTCGGGAATGCTCAGTAGGAAGGGGCATGCCACTCTATTTTATGAAAAAAAAAATAGATTTTATCTACCGGATCGTTGTACATTTATTTTAATTTGACTTAGCTTAGGGATTTTGTGTACAAACTAAAGTAGTCTTTAACTTGAAACCATCTATACATCTGATCGTAGATTAGATATGTATTGACTTTATCAAATATATTACATTAAAGAAATAAAGAAGGAGGATTTTCAATGCGAGATCTAAAAACATATCTTTCCGTGGCACCGGTCCTAAGTACTCTATGGTTTGGGGCTTTAGCTGGTCTATTAATAGAAATCAATCGTTTTTTCCCAGATGCGCTTACATTCCCCTTTTTTTCATTCTAGTTATTGACGTGGAAAGGGGGTAACGAAGATTAGAGATAGAATCAACTATCTGTGACTAACCCCCCCTTATAATATAAGAAGAGTAGAGGGGAGAAAGACGAAAAGTAGATTCAACCTCATCAAAACTTGGGATCCGGTTCGAATGTGAATCTAGGGTAATAGTATCATACAAGCTATAAAAATGAAATTTTGTGATTAGAAATATAGTTAGAAACCTTTTGATTTCGGAGTATTTCTAAAATTTATTTACTATTATTACTCTATTGATTGTCATTGCAACGAAATCTTTCTAATTGTATTTGTATTTCGAGTTAGGAACTTCTATTTTTTTTATGTCCAACCGAAATAAGATTTTCGGTATATTCTATTTTATATTTAGGAATAAACTAAACAAACTATGTATAAATCCAAGCGACCCCTTTTTCAAAAATCCAAGCGACCCTTTTTTCAAAAACCCAAGCGACCTTTTCGTAGACCTTTGCCTTTGCCCCCGATCCAATCAGGGGATCGAATTGATTATAAAAACACGAGTTTACTTAGTCGATTTATTAGTGAACAAGGAAAAATATTATCTAGGCGAGTAACTAGATTGACCTTGAAAGAACAACGATTAATTACTATTGCTATAAAAAAAGCTCGTATCTTATCTTTGTTACCTTTTATTTATAATAAAAAAATATTTGAAAGAATCAAGCCGGATATTATTAGAACTGCTAAATTGAGAAAGAAAAAGAAAAAATTCGAACCAAAAAGAAAAAATAGGTCTTTTTTTAGAAAAAAATAAGTCTTTAGAAAATTGGAAATTAGATCAAAACCAAATTCGAATCTGAACTCAAAAATGGATTGCTGGTTTGTTTTAAAAAATATGAGAATCTAGATTTGATTGTTGTGTCGAAAGATAATAAAAAAATCGGGGAATTTTTTTTTTTGAATAGGTTTTTTTTATTTTTTTTATGTATTGGATTTTATCCGACTAATTTCGACTCTATCCTCCCGGAGAATAAACTCCGGGGAACTTGATTGAAATCATTTTGGGGGATTCTTTCCAATCTTCTTTTTTTATGGCCTCATTGGAAATCGTATAAAGAAATGTCTTATTTAATATAGCTAATTGCGCAAGTATTTTACGATTAATAAGCGACTGTCTCTTGTGCAGATCATGTATAAATTTACTATAATAAAAGTATACTCCCTTTTTGCGAATTACTGCGTTTATCCGAGTGATCCACAAACGACGAAAATCTCTCTTTTTCCTATCTCTATTCCGCTGAGCCGAAACTAAAGCCCTTCTTTCCTGTTGAGCAATAGTTCGAGTAAGAGCCCCTTGACGGGATAAACTACTTTTTTTTCTACGTTTCCGAGCTATATATCCTCGTCTAACTCTAGTCATTGAATAAATGAAACTTTGATGAATAACTAATTGATTTTCTTTCTTTGAGTTATTCTTTTTTCCCTTCCTGATCATTAATAACAAAACATAATTTTTCAATGTAAAAAAGAAAAATCCCAATGGCTTTTGCTACTATAACCTTCCCCACCACTATTTTTATTTTGCCTTGAAACAAGACAAAAAAATAAGAAATTGTATTGGTATATCAAACAAATAAAAAATCAATGTAAATTCAATTTCAATATAGATGAATAAAGAAATAGTGGGTTCCTTCGTTTCTATGGTGATTTCTTAAACGGTGAGGTCCTCTCTATACACCGGAGCCCCTTTACTTCTACTGAGTGTTATTGATAACTTGTACAGTTCAAACTTTTTGGCTCTACCCATGAATTATCCAGTAATAGGTCTTTTACAATGAGATCCACTTTATACAGTAACGGTATTGAATTTGAAAGGTTAGCTAGATAGCTGGCCCTGTTAGTCCGTTCTTGCAAGAATGGGAGCATAATTTTTTTGTTTTGCCCTAAAAATAGGATTCCCCGCTTAATGGATAACGTTCGCTACCAATGGGAAATTTTTTCTCATCTTAAATCGGATTTACACCAATGGAAACCATAAATTTCATATGAATAGATCTTTTTCATTTTAGATAGTGACTGGAGTTCTTCCATTTTATCCTATTCACTGGTAATGATCATTAATACTGGAAAAATTCTTTCCTTTCTTTTGCTTTTTTGTTCCAGCTCAGAATCTGAACGAGTCACACATACACCCTAGTACACGTTCCTCGGCGCTGAGGACATCCCCCAAGAGCGGGGGATTTCTTGACATTTCTGATTGGCTGTCTTGTGTTTCTAATAAGTTGGTTAATAGTTGGCATGTTATATCATATACATAATGGACTAGTTCCAATCAATACTAACTATAAGTAGAGAAAAAAAATCTCTTTCCATATCTTGGGATATAATCCAGACGGGTTTGCCCGTTCTTTCGGAATAACCCCTTGTGACGGTTTCTCCGATTTTCTGTGTATAGTATCAAAATGAAGCTTAAATAAAGAAGAAAGAAAAAAAAAAATTCTTCCGAATATAGCCTTCCAATAGGGAACAAGTATGAAAGCATTCACTAATATAATATGTTTTCAACTCCCCATTGCGTATTGCTACTCGTCGGGTATAGAATGTATTTGTCTCTCTTTGTTCCTACAAAAAAAAATTGTTCCAACAGATATAGAACAAACATTAACCTTTGTTCCGAGATAATCCATTGATTGAACAAAAGGTATCCATTTTATAGTCAAGGTATCCATCGAATAGTCATAGTCTTTTCCAATGCAATAAAGTTACATAGTGCTCTATTTATCTTTGATAAATAAAGGGGTAATTCCATGGGTTTACCTTGGTATCGTGTTCATACCGTCGTATTGAATGATCCCGGCCGGTTAATTTCTGTCCATATAATGCATACAGCTCTGGTTGCCGGTTGGGCCGGTTCGATGGCTCTATATGAATTAGCAGTTTTTGATCCCTCTGATCCCGTTCTTGATCCAATGTGGAGACAGGGTATGTTTGTTATACCTTTCATGACTCGTTTAGGAATAACCAATTCATGGGGCGGTTGGAGTATTACGGGGGGGACTATAACGGATCCGGGTATTTGGAGTTACGAAGGTGTGGCCGGAGCGCATATTGTGTTTTCTGGCTTGTGCTTTTTGGCAGCTATTTGGCATTGGGTGTATTGGGATCTAGAAATTTTTTGTGATGAACGTACAGGAAAACCTTCTTTGGATTTGCCTAAAATTTTTGGCATTCATTTATTTCTTTCCGGGGTGGCTTGTTTTGGTTTTGGCGCATTTCATGTAACAGGCTTGTATGGTCCCGGAATATGGGTGTCCGATCCTTATGGACTAACAGGAAAAGTACAACCTGTAAATCCAGCATGGGGCGTAGAAGGGTTTGATCCTTTTTTTCCAGGAGGAATAGCCTCTCATCATATTGCAGCGGGGACATTGGGCATATTAGCAGGTCTATTCCATCTTAGTGTCCGTCCGCCTCAACGTCTATACAAAGGATTACGTATGGGCAATATTGAAACCGTTCTTTCCAGTAGTATCGCTGCTGTATTTTTTGCAGCTTTTGTTGTTGCCGGAACGATGTGGTATGGTTCAGCAACTACTCCGATCGAATTATTTGGTCCCACTCGTTATCAATGGGATCAGGGATACTTTCAGCAAGAAATATACCGAAGAGTAAGTGCTGGGCTAGCCGAAAATAAAAATTTATCAGAAGCTTGGTCGAAAATTCCTGAGAAATTAGCTTTTTATGATTACATTGGCAATAATCCGGCAAAAGGAGGATTATTTAGAGTGGGCTCAATGGACAACGGCGATGGAATAGCTGTTGGATGGTTAGGACACCCTATTTTTAGAGATAAAGAAGGGCGTGAACTCTTTGTACGCCGTATGCCTACCTTTTTTGAAACATTTCCGGTCGTTTTAATAGATGGGGACGGAATTGTTAGAGCTGACGTTCCTTTTAGAAGAGCGGAATCTAAGTATAGCGTTGAACAAGTAGGCGTAACCGTTGAGTTTTATGGTGGCGAACTCAACGGAGTCAGTTATAGCGATCCCGCTACTGTGAAAAAATATGCTAGGCGTGCTCAATTAGGTGAAATTTTCGAATTAGATCGCGCTACTTTGAAATCTGATGGCGTTTTTCGTAGTAGTCCAAGGGGTTGGTTTACTTTTGGACATGCTTCCTTTGCCCTACTCTTCTTCTTCGGACACATTTGGCATGGGGCTAGAACCCTGTTCAGAGATGTTTTTGCTGGTATTGACCCAGATTTGGATGCTCAAGTAGAATTTGGAGCATTCCAAAAACTTGGAGATCCAACTACAAGAAGACAGGGAGTCTAATACAACATTGCTTTCTTTTTTTTGCCTCTTTTTTTTTTATAGGATACTAGAGAAATCTTAATTTGAATCACCGCCCTTCCTTTTTTTTTTACTCTTTCTTTTTTATCTTTTTCGGGAAAATAATCCCAAGTAAACAGGTATGGAAGCTATAATTGTAAACCACAATCGAATCTATGGAAGCATTGGTTTATACATTTCTATTAGTCTCGACTCTCGGGATAATTTTTTTCGCTATCTTTTTTCGGGTACCTCCTAAAGTTCCCACTAAAAAGGTGAAATAATTTTTCATTATCTCAATTGAAGTAATGAAAGAGCCCTCCAATATTGGAAGGCTCATTACTTCAACTAGTCTCCGTGTTCCTCGAAGGGATCTCTTAGTTGTTGAGAGGGTTGCCCAAAAGCGGTATATAAAGCGTACCCGGTAAAACTTACAAGTAAACCAGATAGAAAGATGGCGACTAGGGTTGCTGTTTCCATTATTATAGAATTTCAAGACCACAATGGTTTATTAAAAATAAAATGGAAAGGTATACAAAGTCAATAGATCTCAATGAATACAATCAGATTTATGGCTACACAAACCGTTGAGGGTAGTTCTAGATCTCGTCCCAAACCTACTACCGTAGGGGCTTTATTGAAACCGTTGAATTCGGAATATGGTAAAGTAGCTCCCGGATGGGGAACTACTCCTTTGATGGGAGTTGCAATGGCTTTATTTGCAATATTCCTATGTATTATTTTGGAAATTTATAATTCTTCTGTTTTACTGGATGGAATTTCAATGAATTAAATCCACAAGAAAATGAAATCCAAAAGAACCAGGAACAGGAAGTTATAGCCAATACAAAATGAATTTTTCGGGTCCCGAATTCCATTTCTAACCCCCCTTTTGGTAGTCCAATCGCGGAATTTTTTTCTTTCTGTATTTCCGGAATATGAGCGTGTGACTTGTTATAATAGATCCTGTTGATAATACAGAAAATGAGTCTGTCATCTTATCCTGATAGAGATGGTTCTACCTCGTCGGATATTCATCCTGGTATCTGGAACACGGAATATATAAAATATATCAAGAAACATTTGAACTATGATTCATATTAAATATTCAGACCTCTCGATCGGATTCAAAAAAATTTTCTTTTCAAAGAAAGAATTTAGAAGCTAGAAATCGAAAGATTTTTCTTCTTTCAAACTCCTCTTTATGCCTATTTTGTTTAATCAACAGACGAATTTTTTTTTTATTTTTAGTCATTATACCTATCCTATTGATTGAATAAGTGATGATCCGATGGTTCTTACTCAAGGAATCTTTGGGCTTAGCTTTGGGGTTTTATTGAATCATCGTGGTTCGAGTATGAATCTGGGGTTTCAATCGATTCTATAGGGTCTTAACAAGAGAAATTCCTATTAATAATAGTAAAAGCCACATTACACACAATAAAAAAAATAGGGAAAGAGAATATTCAAGAGGCCTGTAGTAACAATCAACATAAAGACGAATGAGCCGACTTGATATTTTGGCATTATCCCCACAAAGAAGAACTTTCGGATTTTTATTCCTTCGTATCTTCCGAAAAGATAAAATC